ACCCACCTTAGAATCAAGCAGTTCAGTTCGACTATACCCGCCTTAATTCCCTCATTCAGGACAGATGGAAGCAGGTTATGGATCTGTTCAAGTTGGTCGATCAATCCCTCCTTTCTTTCCCCTGCCTCCGGACACCTTAGAATAGATTTGATTGGAAGGAGGGTGAGGAACGAACACAGTGGTTTGACTGCTGGGATCCCAATCGGCCTGCATCAGCGGAAAATGGAACTATCGAATCACGGGTGACTCGCTTTATCGGGATGGGAAGAATTGCAACATCGGCATTTCTTTCCTTCCCTAAATCGATCCACTAGTAGGTAGCGGTAGGAGAGATCCATTATGGTGGGATGGACCGTTCTCGAATTCCGGCCGGCATTTCTGTCAATCGGCGGAAGACTCACGCATACTGGGAGGGTACGACTTCAAGGGATGGACTCGATCGAACGGCCAACCACTTGCTATTTTTGTAGGAGATGAAATCCAAAAGACCATTATTAGCGTGTAGTAGATTGGCCCGAGTGCGTAATAGGCCAGTCGAGAAGAAATTAAATCAATAGATTGAACGGTAGATAAAGGATCAGAGGATGAGAGGGGTAGATCTACCCAATATGGACCGATAACGGATGGTCCCCGCCAACTGCTTATCTCTCTTCCTCGCATTCCATTCATGACCTAACGACTATCCCTCTTTCGGGGAGGGAATCACTTGCTGGATCGAACCCAAGGATAGGTTTGATCGGCCGGGTGTTGGATCGAATGAACATTCAACCGCGTCATCACGGCAGCGATGGATGTCCAACCTTTAGATCTCTTCTTTCTCAATAAAGGCGGGTAAGGAAAGTCCGAAGGCTAATCCGGCAACTGCTGGCTAGAAGGCGAAAACCGCTTTTGCCAATCAAAGCCCCAAAACTAGTAAGGGCACTCGTGCCCCAGCAAGCCACCCCAACCCTACCGCCAAAGCTTGACTTTACTAAACAAGCAAGAAAGGCTCCTTCTATCTTATTAGTCAAGCGCTAACGAGCAAGAAAACGGATATGCCCTAAGAAGCAACTTCGTGCAGCTGCTGCGCCCTTGCTTCTTGCTTTAGAAAGATTGCTCGTTAGCTAGGCCGTTTTCAATAAGGCTCGCGCTAGGCGCTCACCTTTTTTGGCTAAGCCGTATCGTATCTTGCTGGTAATGGATTGATTCTTGAATCTTGCTTGGTTTAGGCAGGTAAGTGCTAAGAGGCTCTTGTTGGCTTTCATTAGGTATACATAGGTACACATAGGACTTTCTTGCAATACATAGTGGTTGGCTTCGAATCACATGAAGCCCATATAGATGTCCACTCCTATTTCCTCTAAAGCTCTCCCTGTGGGGAACACAATCAGTCCATACAAGGACCTACTGAGTCATCCACCCTTGCATCTATTTGATGCATCATCACATGGCCGTCGTGTAACTCCTCGAGAATCATGTCATTCGCCTGTCACGTGTTGCCACCAGAGTCATAAATACTCGAAGTAAGCTCCTGGCTCGCCCCTATCTCTAAAGGGGCTTACGAACGAGCGGAGTGCTTACGGCCGTGGTAGCTGCGAGCCTCCTGGGTCTTGCTCTCTCGTCTTTTTTCCTCCGCCTTCCTCTTGTAATTGACCCTTTCTTTTCTGCTACGCCTATCCATCCGTCAGATTGACATCCAGCCGGGTGAGCGATAGCGGCTCCTGTTTACTAATAGATCTGCCGCCGCTAGTATAACAAAAAAAAGCACATAAGGATCCAGAATATTAAAATATACTGATCACTGATCAGGATCATATAAAGCCCGGTATTCCCAGAAAGGATAGTCGTGATGTCCCTTCATGGCCGGCCTTTTCAGTATGGAGCCGAAGGCGAGGGTTTCCAGCAGGCCCCCTTCTCTGGCTTTTCCTTTAAGTGACAAGGGGGGTGAGGTAAGGAGTAGTATAAGAGTGGTTCGGTCATCGATAAGCCTCTCCTTATTCATTCTATAGGGCGGGGCTGCGGGCCAACAATCCAGCAAAAGGGCTGAAAAGCTCCTTTATTAAACCTTCCCCTTTTAATAATAAGAAGGTAAGCATCAAAGCCCAGAAAACCCAACCTATACAAAGAGCTCTTTTCAGCCCCTACTCCTAACAAGTGAAAGTTGCTGGCACCCACCATATCTTGCTTCGGGGCCGATCTCTTGTATCGGAGCAAACAAATTCAATGATTTTCTATATTCTATTTATTTCTTTTTATTGTTGAGTTTTTTCCACCACAAACAGATTTGCCGCATGGATTGGATAGAGTCCCCTGATCTCGACATTCAAGCACGAATCCCTTGAGCGCTTCGGCGGCGGATAGCAGCATGGGCAAAGCACTCTGCTGCGGCGAGCAGCCGGTTCTTATTGCATTCACCAAGATAGTCTTGCTCGCTCCTGAACTCTGCGGCGAGTTCAGCCACCACCTCCGGGTCTGAGCTCTGCTCGAGCGTAGTCAGCCAGCTTCGTGACTTTGCTTAGCTTCCAGCGTTGCAAAGGGATAACCTTTCACTATCTAGGCGCCCTCGAAGGAGGGGTCCCACGGACTTCTTCCCCGAAGGTCAAGCCGTAGTTCCTGTCCCTGGGAGAAGTGGAAGGAGTTAGGAGGATGGAGCGCCCTTTGCCCTAAGAAATAGGCGGCTTCGCCTTCAAGCCGTCAATAAAATCGAGCTAATATGTGATCATGACAGTACACTGATGCATAGGTCTTCTTTACTTTACGGCCTTTTGATTATGATGCATCATGAACGTGCCAATATGTGATCGGGGTGAGCGGTGGTTAGATATAGGGGCGGCTTCGCCGGCTTGGATTGGAAGGAAGGGCTTCGCTTTCCGATCGCTTTTTGAGGCCGGTTTGGATGAGCGTGGGCAAGTTCGGGATTCACTATCGCTTTCCGCTTGGAGCGGCTCACCCCCTTGTCACTTAAAGGGCGAAGTCGCCGAAGCGAGTCTAAAGGCCAAAGAGTCATCTTTGAAGGCTACTATGCATCCTTATTCATAGTAGAGTGTAAGGTAGGTTTGGGTATAGCAGGACTTGAACCTGCGACCATTAGGTTAAAAGCCCAATGCTCTACCAACTGAGCTATACACCCCAAAAAAGATGTAGTAGTAAATAAGGATTGGTACGGAAAAGAGGCCGGCCCCCCTTCTTCTCATCATATTAAAGGAGCGCGGCTCTGTATGAGGCTCGTACTGCAGAGCAAGCGGAAGAAAACGTAAGGTCGCGCGTTAGCACTCCTGCAAGAAAACGGATGCGCTAAGGCGCAACTTCGCGCAGCTGCTACGCCCTTGCTTCTTGCCCCTTATTTCAAACTCAAGGAAAGCCTTGATCGATATGAGAAAGATGCGCTCAAGCGCCCAACCTAGTAAAGGGGCTTGGGCTCGAAAGCCGGCCTTACTCAACAAGCACCTTTCTTAGTAAGGTTGCTTGTTTCCACTCATTGAAGATTCTATCTACAAAAGAAGGTCAACGGGGGATACTCAAATAGCTCTCACTGACACCAGAGAAGGTGAGGTCGTCTTTCTTTCCAGCCGCCATACGGTTCCGCCTTAAAGCCTTAAGGATCAGGGGAGGAGCAGTTATCTATGTAATTACGTTGTTGGCCGTTGTTCCGGTCGAGCACTCTCTTTTCTTTGTCCAATTCCGTCTTACCAAACAAGACTGACTTCTTACCAACCCGCGAAGGGTTGTGAGGCTGGACCAGGTACGAAGAATGAATCTATATCTGTGCACGGAAGTTGCTGGCCGGCGGCCGCTCAACTGTTCGAGCGCAATGCAGTGGTGTTGGTTCCGATTCGACAAAGGTAGAATGCCTGGTCGAAGGTCCAGTACAGTAGGTAGCAGGCGTGTTCGTTTTGGCTCCCGAGCGAGAACGATAAATAGGCGATGCACCATCCTTGCTGCTACGTACGTTTTCCTTGACTTGACAGATTCATTCAATTGAACCCACACTCAAAGGAGGACCACAAGCTCGGGGCTCGACGAAACGGAAAGTTTCAGCATGTTGAAACTTCTTGGGGTTAGCAGTGAAAGAAAGAGCCCGGCATTCATTTCTTCATGAATATTCATAGCTGAGTCTACTAAAAGAGGGACCAGCCTCGTCGTGGTGATTAGAGGACACCTCTGATCGTTCACCTCTAATGTGACACGTTCCCTCCCAGTTATATGATCAACGGGATCAGTCGGCTAGAGAGCGGGGCTATTCTTCTTCCGGGGAGACAAAGTCGTCCCTTCTACTGACCGAACCCTCAGTTCGGGGGCCTTCGTCAACATGTTACGAAGCTCCAGTCTTCGGTGGGTCACCATTACTTGACTTAGAAAGGCGAACATCTGGGCAAGGGAAAGCGCAGTGCGCCTGGTGCAAATGGCTTTCTTTTTTCATGATATACCAATCAGAATGGAGGGTCCTACCTACGTACATGATTGATAGAATCACTACGTAGGGGGGGCGGTCAACTTGATGCGGGAGAGGCATGAGTGCAGTTCGATCTTGTGGTGTATTCGTTTGTAGTGAGTAGGGCCTCTTTCTCGTTGATCAGTTCGCCTCCGCTCTATTGAAAAGTAGGAATTCCTACGGCGGTTTTGTCAACGAACGCGTCTCGGGCCGGATTGACTAACCTAACCCACCCTTAAGGAGGCTTTTCCATAGTTGGGTGTCCGCTTTAGTGTGATTTACGAAGGCTAGGCTAGGTTTGGTAATATCCAAAACAAATGAAAAGAGGTCGGGGTCGATAGGTGGCAGTTGGCAAGGAACTTGATCCCCCCCAAAAAAAGGGGGAAGCCGCGGTCGAACTCTTATTCTGGAAATAAGTCGGGGCCCTTTTACCAAGTCTACCAGATAGAAGATGATAGAGGGCCAACTCTCGTTGCCTTGCACAAGACGGTGCCCTTTCACTTCGAGTTCCTTCCTTCGTAGTCAAATCTGATGATACGCTTTGGCGATGTTACCTACCAAATAAAAGGCCTGCTAGGTGATCGAAATC